TTCCCTCTTGTATCATCAGCCCATCGCCCATTAATACAATCCCAACATTTTTGGATTCCAAATTCAGAGCAATACCTCTAGTCCCTTCTGCAAATTCAACTAATTCACCTGACATTATTTCACCAAGACCTATAATACGAGCAATCCCGTCCCCCACTTGAACTACGCGACCTATATTCTCAATCCCTACTTTCCTATTATATTGTTCAATACGTTCGCGGAGAATTTTATTAATTTCGTCGACTCGAAGGGTTGCCATTAGTGTTTCTTGAATCTTTTTTTTTTCGGAAGCAAGGGGAAAAATAATGCCTAAATTCTAAACGAAAGTAGAAGTTCAAGGCCTAATAAATTTAATTATTTCTTCCATTCTATGGCCCCGAGAATGCCAATATTAGCACGAATCGTACGAAAATGTAATTCGGTATTCAAACAACTATTCAGAGTTCCTAGAGCTCCTTGTACGGCTTGTTGGAAAACTCGCTGTCGGACCTGATTCATCGCCCTTTGTTTTTCAAAATAAAGGGTTTCGTTTTTAGACTTTTCTAATTGTTCCAAACTAGTAGAAGTGGCATTAATCAAATTTTCTTTTTCTCGTTCTATCTCAGAGTATCCATTCATTCGATACTCAGCTGCCTCTAGTTCGACTTTCTCTAATCGAAGCCGAGCTTTTTCGAGTTGTTCAAGGGTCCCTCTACGTAATTCTTCCGAATTTTGAATAGTACTTAGGATCCTCTGTTTTCGATTATCTAATAAATCTTTTAATGAAAGTGGATTATCTTGCTATTAAGTTTACAACTTTTATGATCTCTTCCCGAACCAAACAAGAATCTTTCGATTCATTTGGCTCTCACGCTCTTTTTTTTTGCTATGTATTAATTATGGTATGGTTATTTCCATATCTTTTTTTTATATAATGTAATGAGCCTATCCTCTATCCCCTCTTTTCTGTTTGTATTTCAATATACCAAAATTTATATAAAACTAGAAAAATATTAAGAGGACTCTTCCGACTAGATAAAAATCATCATGGTCAGCAAAGTTGTTTCTTTGTTTGTGTTTGCTCTGTTAATTAATAATTTCAATTTCATTAAGAAAAACTAACTAAATAAAAGGAAAATGCAAATTGATAGAATTCCTTTTTTTCTTCAAATCCAATCCAAAAAATTTTTCTTTTTTTATACATAGGTCGTCGATTCGGCATTGAAAAAAGGGCAGGGCGCCCCTCTAGTATAGTAAATAGTTATCGATATGAGTGTTCTATATCAGATAAATTCTACACTAGCTATTTCCCGTTTAAAGCATTTCGATACTAATACTAATATAGTTGTAGAAAGAGTACCCCTTTTGCCTGGACTTCAAGCAGTTTAGCTTTAACCGTGTTAATGGTCTCGTATTATTGGTCTATAGAGAATCAAAGTCAATTTCCCAATTAGTCGCGAAATGCTATGGTTCTTCCATATGATTTCTGAAGTTATTCAGAAGTAATTCGTCGAGATCGTGCACCTTTTTTTAGTTATCCTAAAATAAAAAACATTCTAAAGTGCAGCCGGATGGATCCAATCTATTCTTGAAATAAACAACTCGCACACACTCCCTTTCCAAAAAAAATCAATACACCAACCACTATAGTTAGATTTATTAGATTTGTTGCTAAAATATCGGTATTAAGCCCGAAACTCCCCGCGAATGGCCAGTGAGCTAAAAAAACGAAAAAATAGGTTACATTTTTCATATGCTCTCCTCTTATAGATAGGACGAATAAAGAAGAAAGTTTTTCGATCACTTACACTTACTTCGCTCGCCCTTTTTTTTTTGATCAGTTTTTTTAATGCAATTTTTTTTTAATGCAAATAGATTCAATCTAATAATTTCTTTTAGATTAAGTCTTAGGTGTCGTTTGACCTGTGAAAGATTTCCTTTGTTGAAATGCTCCCAAAATTCCTAAAATAAAAGGAAAAAGACTTTCCACTGTCCTAAACTAAGGACGGGAAGGAAGAGGGCAAACATATCCTCTAAATTGATCATGCTCAAATCAGCCCTTCCTGGGGTTCCCGGGGTATTGTCTGTCCTAATAAATAAAGAATTCCCGGAATAATATAATAAATAGGATTAAATTATTAATATACTTGGAATTATAGAAGCAAATACCTATTTATTTACTAAAAAAAGAAAAAAGTATCTAACCTAAAGGACTCATTTTCTTTTTTAGGATTAAACAAAAGGGTTCGCAAATAAAAGGGCTAGTGCCACAACCAGTCCATAAATTGTTAAAGCTTCCATAAAAGCTAGACTAAGCAATAAAGTACCTCGTATTTTCCCTTCTGCTTCTGGCTGTCTCGCAATACCTTCTACAGCTTGTCCTGCAGCAGTACCTTGACCAACTCCAGGCCCAATAGAAGCAAGCCCTACGGCTAATCCAGCAGCAATAACGGAAGCAGCAGCAATTAGTGGATTCATGGTGAGTTCCTCGTGTAAAAAAACAAATGGTTAAGGATACAATCAACCAAGAAATTATTACTTATAACTTCTAAGCTCTATTGGGTAGAAGTAACTAAAAAGTACAAATTGAAATGATAATCGAAATCGTCCGAACTACTTCGAGATCTCGTTTTTAGTTTCTAATCATTAGAAGTTTGTGTAAATCCATAAGATTCTTATTATTCCATTTCTCTTTCTTTCCAACCAACCACTTTTTCATTCCATCCTTTTTTTTACTCTTCGATATCTTTGAGTTCCCTTTTTTTCCCCTTCATCTAATCCATAATAAAAGACGAAATACAGGAAGAACCCCTATGGAAATCGAACTAACCCAAATCCAATAGGAATCAAATCAAGATATACAATTGCTAACAAAATGCTGGATAGAAGTGAATATGGAATCCAATTCCATATAGAAGGGAATTCTATATATCGGATTAGATAATGAATCTAACTTAGGAAGAAAAAAAATCCCATATACATATGTTTGTTCTATTCTGTTTGCGTATTTTCTCATTTTCTATTGAATCCGATTCCAAAATCATTCCTTAGAAAGCCGCATAAAAGATGGCAGTCTTATAGACATTAAGGATATAGATCTAACCGGATTCCGCCCCCTTGAATGCATATATACTTTACCAATTCCGTAATAAAGTCTAGTCTATTTTCTCTCCTACAACTCTAGGTTGTATATTCATACACATTTCGAACTATTTAGTTTTCCAACCAGAGAAGAAGGATTATCTGGAACCATGCATGAATTGGGCTAAGCTAAAAAAAGACTATTTCGAAAACTAGTCAATTCAATGATGACCTTCCATGGATTCACCTATATAGGCTGCCGCTAACGTTGCAAAAATAAGAGCTTGAATACCGCTTGTAAATAATCCAAGAAACATGACCGGTATGGGGACTATTAAGGGGACTAAAGAAACAAGAACAACAACGACTAACTCATCTGCCAATATATTTCCGAAAAGTCGAAAACTAAGCGATAATGGTTTTGTGAAATCTTCTAGGATGTTAATTGGTAAAAGGATTGGGGTTGGTTTAATATATTTCTCGAAATAACTCAATCCTTTTTTGCTAAGACCCGCATAAAAATATGCCGCTGATGTGAGTAAAGCTAAAGCAACAGTAGTATTTATATCATTCGTGGGCGCTGCTAATTCCCCATGGGGTAACTCTATAATTTTCCAAGGTAAAAGAGCACCCGACCAATTCGAAACAAAAATAAAAAGGAACATAGTTCCAATAAAGGGAACCCAAGGACCATATTCTTCTCCAATCTGAGTTTTGCTCAAGTCTCGAATAAACTCAAGGACATATTCGAAGAAATTCTGGCCGTCGGTCGGGATAGTTTGTGGATTCTGAACAGCTATGATAACTGAGCCTAGCAAGATAGTAATTACGACCCAAGAAGTGATGAGTACTTGAGCATGAATTTGGAAACCTCCTATTTGCCAATAGAAGTGTTGGCCTACTTCTACACCCGATATATCGTATAACTCCTTGAGTGTTTTAATGGAACATGGTGTAATATTCATATTGTCCTCTGATAAAAATGGAACTTCAAAAAAGGAATTCTTTTGATTCAACCATCTCTTTCTCAACTCAGCAACTTGAAGTATTAATATTATATTTGGAATACCAAGAAATCATATCAGATCATAATATATAGCAATACCCTCTAATATATATCAATATTTCTTCTTTTATCTATGCAAAACAAAAAAGAATAGTAACTGATCCCATAAATCCACGGAGTTGCTCAAGAATTAACTATTCTTCTTAATCTTAATCAACGATTTCTTATATGGAGAGAACGGCCTTCACAAATTGCAAATACTAATTTGTTAAGAATCAATCGAATTGAAGTCATAGTATCATCGTTGGCAGGAATCGATATATTCGCGAGATCTGGGTCACAATTTGTATCGACTAAAGAAATAGTAGGAATCCCCAAAATGTCACATTCCCGAAGAGCTATATACTCTTTTTGCTGATCAAGGACGATCACAATGTCAGGCAACCTCGTCATATATTTGATCCCGCCGAGATATCTTTGCAAGGTAGATAATTTTCTCTTTAAGATTGCCACATCTCTTTTTGGGAGATGGTGGAATTTTCCCGTCTTTTCTTCTGCTCTTAAGTCTCTAAATTGAGAAAGTCTAGTTTTGGTAATCGACCAATTCGTTAACATACCACTGAACCACTTTTTATTAACATAATGACAACGAGACCTTATTGCAGCTGATGCTACTAAATCCGCTGCTCTTTTTTTGGTACCAATAATTAAGAAGCTTTTTCCCTGACTTGCTGCATCAAAAACTAAATCACAAGCTTCTGATAAAAAACGAGCCGTTCTAGCGAGATTTGTAATATGAGTACCTTTCCGCTTTGCCGAGATGTAAGGTGCCATTTTAGGATTCCATTTCTTAATACCATGACCAAAATGAACTCCCGCTTCTATCATCTCTTTCAAATTGATATTCCAATATCTTCTTGTCATTTTTTCCACACTTCCTTTTTTTTGTCTTACCGTTACGGAATTGATTTCTTTTTGAAGATTAAGAAAGAGCCGAAATAGCTTGAAATAAATAATAATTGTTTCGATGGAACCTTCTACACTGACTTCTTTTACTTATTAAAATTAAAATATTAAAATACAGTTAAAATACAAAATATAAAATCTGACCTATTAGCATTCTAAGGTCAAAAGTCTAGTTTAAATTAAACTAAAAAAAATAAGGCTATGTATCCTTAAATCGTATAAATGGAGGTAAATCGGGGTTCTGATGTCTCAGAGAAATTGTTTGTTACATTAGAATCAGAAGAAACTAATTCTGTATGGAGAAACAAAATATCTCTCATTTCCGATGCGAATAGATTTTTTTTTTGAATTTCGAAATAAAGGTTCTTGTCTTGTGGGGAACCATGCACAAATTTTTGGAATCCGGTACCAACAGGTATAATCCCCCCCAGAACTACGTTTTCTTTCAGGCCTTTCAACCAATCAATACGACCTCGTAGGGCAGCTTTTGCTAAAACTCGAGCAGTTTCTTGAAAACTTGCTTCAGATATAAAACTTTGGGTATTCAGGGAAGCCCTTGTTATTCCTAATAAGATTGCCCGATAATAGATCGATTCATCCAAAGCCCGCCCTACTCGTTCTGCTCGCAATAGTCCTATTAATTCCCCTGGTAAAAAAACATTAGACATTCCATCTTCGGAAACCCGTACTTTTGATGTTACTTGGCGTATAATAATCTCTATATGTCTATTATGGATCTGTACCCCTTGGGATCTATAAACCTTTTGGATCTTATTAACCAAAGAGATACGACTTTGAGCTATGGTTAGCTCAGCTCCAATCAAGAATCCCCAGGGAACCCCAAGAATTCTTGGTATATGGTCATTCCAATCCTCAATTCTCCTTTCGAGATTCGGCGATAGTGAATCAATTGAACGCGCTTCGAAGATTTGTTCTACTTTTGGAAGACCCTGCGTTATATCACTAGATCTCGATTTTTCATATATAAAGGTAACTAACCTATCTCCTTTGTAAAGTGTTTTTCCATAATGACCATGAACAGTTGCTCCTATAGTGGCCAAATAAGGTTTAGCTGCTCTTATAACAAAAGAGTCCATATTAACAATGAAAATTTGACCAGATTTTTTTATGTGCGATTTAAATAGACATACATTTTCGCAAATAAATTGCCCAAGGCGAATTATTGCCAATGTCTCTTCCCGCGAGTTATGATGGAGAAAGTGCCAATTCAAATAGAATGGATCCAACACGATGTTACTGTCGAAATTGGAAATCCTTTTATTTTCATCTATTAAAGAGTATTTAAGTCCTTGAAGTACTTGGAAGATTTGTTTCAAATTGTCAAGGAACAAGTATTTTTTTAACAAGATCCGATTATGCGTTAATAAATAGTAAGATGAAGAAAAATTCGATATACTAGGTGCAATAACGCCTAAGAGCCCAAAAATATCTCGAATAGGAATTCTAGGATTCGATTCTTTTGCCGCATTGGGATATTTGGAATTCTTGAATAAATCAATTCGCGAAGAGTTGGATGCCGACAAAATCATCAAAGACGGGTATTCTTTATTTCGATTCAACAAGGTGCCAATAGTTTCTTGATGTTGGCTAAGTGATTGAATCTTCCCCTTGGAATTGGTATTGTTCCGATCTAAACTATTATTGGGAATGGGCCCTGCACTTGTCATATGATACCTTCTTCGTGTATACGAAATAGTGGACTTGACTAACTCAATTCTTAGGAACTCCCGAATCAGATCATTTGTTTTTACCTCAACAAGGGAAGCACGAGCCCCCTCTTTTTCTTCTTGTTTCCAATTCACTACTAAGCAAGTTCGAACGAATTGACTATTCGTGTGATAAATTCTTTGAGTTAACTTGCTATTTTCATGAGAAATAAAATTGACAAGTCGAAGTTGGAGATTATCCTCTTCTTGCAGGAGATCTTGCGGGAAAAGTTTTGCGAAATTTCTCCCTTCGTTTATTTCATATGCGACTGCAGGTCGAACCGAAACAAAATATTTTTCCTTGCTTTTGAGAATTTTTTTCCGTTGAACATAAACCCAATTTTTCCTTTTTTTTGATTCTTTAAAATCTTTTTTTTCTTTTTCTGGTGGTATCAAACTGCCACCTAATATCTTATCTGCCTCTTCAAGAAAATGAATATCTCCGGAAAAAATTTGGAGTTCCGTATGGCTTTTTTTTCTCTTCACTCGGACCAATCCACCTAGTCGACTTCTTGTATTTTTTGTGAGTTGTGTATCCACTCCTATAATACTATTGTCAAGTACCTTTAGTGACGAGGATCTCGGCAAGATATGCAGTTCTTGAAGAATGAAAAAAAACCGCTCTATTTCTTTTTGGTATTTTAGACTCAATTCTTTTGTTCCCCGATGCTCAATAAAACCCTCTTTTTTTAACATGGAATCTTCCTCTGGGCTCCCATATTCGTCCTCTGAGTCTTCCTCTGAGTCTTCCTCTGAGTCCTCTTCTAAAGTCCCATATTCGTTCTCTGATTCATCTTCAGGGCTCCCATATTCTTCTTCTGAGTCTTCCTCTAGAGTTCCATATTCGTCCTCTCGGGTGTTATATTCGTTCTCTGAGCTCCCGTATTGTTCTTCTGAGTCTTTCTCTAGAGTCCTATATTCGTCCTCTAGGATCCCATATTCAGCTTCTAGGGTTTCATATTCGTTCTCTAGAGTCCTATATTCGTCTTCTAGGATTTCATATCTGTCCTCTCGGGTTCTATATTCGTTCTCTGGGCTCTCATATCCGTTCTCTGAGTCTTCCTCTCGGGTCCGATATTCTTCCTCTAGGGTCCTATATCTAAATTTAACAATTCCAGAACCCTTTTTATCCTTTCTGTATCGTGGATCGTCAAAATAAGCAAAAATAGTATTTCTACGTAAAACACCCATAAAGGGTATTTCAATCGAAATCCCAAAACAAGATATTAGCTCTTTTTCTTGTTCTTGATGATATTGTAATGGAATGACGAACCTATTTCTTCGCTTTTTCGCCAACAAATCCGAATTATCTTGAAGAATAGAAGGATAGATAAAATTCCAATGACTGTTGGACACGATTCGATTTGGCGTTAAATAATCAAGAATTTCCCTATCTTTTTTACCAAAAGTATCCAACAGTCTAGGGCTTACTTGATCATTAACCATTGAGAGGTCAAAGATATATCTTCCGTCAACAGAAAAAGAATAAGTATTCATTTGATCTTGATCCTTGTGGAGCGAAAAAGATGCTATACTAGATTCACACATACTTACTGACAATATCCATAAATGGCTTGTTTTTGGTAATCGACGAAGATTACCATATTGATATTCGGGCGCATGGTAAACATCAGTACTCCAGTGCATTTCCCCGTCTGATTCGGAATAAATATGCTTTTGTACCTTTTCTTTAAAATGCAAAGTGGATGTTCCGGCACGAATCTCCGCAATTACTTGTTCGGATTCTACATATTGATCGTTTTGCACTAGAATCAAGCTTTTTGACGGAATATTCACACTATGTAGAATAGCCTGACTCTGAATAGTTACATGCAAGTCTATATAGCATAGAAAAGCAGGCTGCCCATGACGGGTACGTGTGGGGTGAACCAAATCCTCATTGAATTGGATTTTTCCATTCGAGGGGGATCGTACAAGGTCGGCAGTGCCCCCCGTGAATACTCCACCTGTATGAAAAGTTCTTAATGTTAGTTGAGTCCCGGGCTCCCCAATTGATTGACCCGCAATAATACCTACAGCTTCCCCCAATTCGACCAGATCGCCATGAGTGGGACTCCGCCCATAACATAATTGACAGATCCAAGATGTGCTCCGGCAAGTAAAAGGAGTTCTAATATATATTGGTTGTGCTCGAAACGGTTGTGCTCGAAAGGCTGTTATGAATCGATTAACTAATCCAATTCCAATATCTTGATTTCGAGCAGCAATGCATCGTAAACCGATATATATATCGTCTGCTAATACACGACCAATTAGTGTTTGGACAAAAAGTTTTTCCGTCATCCCCTTTTGAGGACTCACAGAAATACCTCGTATAGTACCACAATCTCTTCTACGCACAATAATATGTTGCACTACTTCAACAAGTCTACGTGTAAGATATCCAGCATCCGCTGTTCGTACAGCAGTATCTACAACTCCTTTGCGGGCTCCGTAGCAGGAAATTATATATTCTGTCAAAGAAAGTCCCTCGCGTAAATTGCTTTGAATAGGTAAATCAATCATTTGTCCTTGAGGATCCGCCATTAACCCTCTCATACCTACTAATTGGTGTACCTGGGATGCATTTCCTCTGGCTCCTGAAAAGGACATTAGATAGACTGGATTAGAAGGATCCGTTATCCGAAAATTCGAATTCATTTCTTGTTTCAAATATTCACTTGTAGCATACCATATCTCAACAGATTGGCGTAATTTTTCTACCGCGTGTACAGCCCCATAATAATAGTGTTTCTCCAAAAGAAAACTCTGCTGTTCCGCGTCTTGGACTAACCACCCTTTAGAGGGTATTGTTAAAAGATCTTCAATTCCTAAAGAAATCGATGTAGTAGTGGCTTGATGGAAGCCCAGAGTCTTTATTTGATCCAGTATATGGGATGTATATCCCATTCCGAAATGATCTATTAATCTGCTAATAAGTCGTTTCATAGCAGTTCCGTCTATCTCTTTATTATGAAAGACCAGGTTGGCCCGTTCCGCCATACATAAGTACCCCCCTTTTTTGGCTGAGTAGGATTCGACAATTGCTGAGTAGGATTCGACAATGGGCCTGAGTCAGTGATTCGAAAACTTAATTTACCCCTTTTCCTCATGGATTTGGACGGCAAAAAAGATGGTACTTGCGAAATCGGAATGCCCCCCGAAAAGGGCATCACCGAATCTAACTTCCTTGTTTAGATAGTGTATGAATAGGCTCGACTAAATCCGTGTATGGCTTCCTCTATTTCTCTATAAAAAGAAATATGACCAAGAGTAGTTCGAATGTATATAGAACGGGTTTCTTTTTTTCTATTTCCCACTATTAGATAGTGGGCATAAATCTCATGATAAGTCCCAAAAGATTCATATTGAACTTCAATCGGAACTTCTGTTGACCCAATGACGCGTTGATCTAGTTTCCATCGAAGCCACAAGGGACTGTTTAAACCAATTCGTTTCTGTCTATAAGCTCCCAGTGCATCATAGGAACTAGAAAAATGGGGTTCTTTATTCTTCGTATACTTATAATAATTATTCTTATTGTAATTTCCTTTTTTATTTGGAGAGTTTCCGCAACTATTATATCTGTTTGCACAAATACCGCGACGGCTTCCAATCGTTAATACATAAAGTCCGATAAGCATGTCTTGGGTTGGCACGCAAATAGGATCTCCAATAGCGGGAGACAGGAGATTCATATGAGAAAACATAAGTAAACGAGCTTCCGCCTGAGCTTCCAAGGATAAAGGTAGATGAACAGCCATTTGATCCCCATCAAAGTCTGCATTGAAACCCTTACACACTAATGGATGTAAACAAATAGTACGCCCCTCAACTAAACTGGGTTGGAAGGCCTGTATGCCTAATCTATGCAGGGTAGGTGCTCTGTTCAACAGTACAGGATGCCCCCGCATAACTTCTTGAAGTATTTCCCATACAATGGGTTCCTTTTCCCAAATTTTCCTTTTAGCAATCCTGACATTAGAAGTAGCACGTTTCGTGATTAAATCGCGAATTACAAATAGCTGAAAAAGCTTTATTGCTATCTCTAGAGGTAATCCACATTGATGTAATGAAAGCGAAGGACCCACAACAATGACAGAACGACCCGAGTAATCGACCCGTTTCCCAAGCAGAGTCTCGCGAAACCGTCCCTCTTTACCCTCAATTACATCTGAAAGTGACTTGTATACTTTATTGTGACCATTCCGCGTCAGTTGCCCGCGGGACCCACTATCAAGAAGTGTATCCACAGCTTCTTGTACCAATTTTTCCTGGCACATTACTAAATCTCCTGGCGCTAATTCACTTCTTTTTAATAGATAGGCAAGGTTGTTATTCCGACGGATAACTCTCTTATAAAGTTCATTAATATCCGAAGTCACTACTTTATCCCCAGACCTATAAACAATGGGTCTCAATTCGGGAGGAAGAACCGGTAATAAGCACAAAACCATCCATTCTGGTTCTACATTTGTTTGAATAAAATGTTTCGCCAATTGCATGCGTCTAATCAAAAAAACTTTTCTTACTCCTCTTTTTCTATCTTCCCATTCATCTCCACTATACCCCTCGTCTTCTAATTCCTTCCATTCAACCAACGAATTCTCTATAATGATTCGCAAATCCAAATCCGCCAATTGTTCTCTAATAGCACCTGCTCCTGTCGCAATTTCCCGATTTCGAAATGTTGCAAAGCCTGGGGTAGAAAAAAAGGGGGAAATGCTATAGTTACAGGATGAAATTTCATCTTCGAATAAACCTCGTAATCGTAAGAAAGTAGGTTTTTTAGCGCTGGGCCTAGCAAAAGAGAAATTGCTGTATACTAAGCCCTCCAATTTCTTAAGCGGTTTATCTAAAAGATTCGCGATATAACTAGGAAGACCTTTCAAATACCATACATGAGTCACTGGACATGCCAGTTTGATGTATCCCATTTGATATCTTCGTATCCGAGAATCAACAAATTCTACCCCGCATTTTTGGCAAAATCTTTCGTCTTCGTTTTCAGCTACGTTCGCTCGAGAATTTCCACAAGCACAAATTCCGCTTTTTATGGGTCCAAAGATTCTTTCGCAAAACAATCCATCTTTTTCTGGTTTATCGGTTTTATAATGAAAAGTGGAGGGTCTTGTGACTTCGCCAACGACTTCCCCATTAGGTAAGATTTTGTTAGCCCAAGCCTTTATTTGTTGAGGGGAAACGAGTCCAATTTGAAGTTGTTTATGTTTATATTGGTCAATCATAAAATAGAAATAAGAAAAAATTTTTATTTATGCCGATCAAACATCCTCCCTATTTACCTGAAAGTTCTTCTCAGATACAAGGAAATGGTTCAGTTCTAGAGCCAAAGATCGTAGTTCTCGAACGAGCACTCGAAAAGATTCTGGAGGATCCTCGTGATTAGGCACTCTTTTTCCCCAGATCGTAGCATTAAGTATTTCTTGGCGAGCTATAAGATGATCAGATTTATAAGTAAGTATTTCTTGTAAAATATGAGCAACACCGAATCCTTCTAAAGCCCAAACTTCCATTTCTCCTACCCGTTGTCCCCCTTGCTTGGCTCTTCCTCGAACGGGTTGTTGGGTAACAAGCGAGTACGGCCCAGTAGAACGTCCATGGATTTTCTCATCAACTTGATGAATTAATTTTAAGATATAGGACTTCCCTATTAGAACAGGTTGTTCGAGGGGATCTCCTGTTCTTCCATCAAATATTCTGCTTTTTCCCGGGTACTCGGGTTCAAATACCCATGGATTTTTTGTTTGTTTACTGGCTTCATATAATTCCGAAAACACAAGTTTTCTTGAAGCTTCTTGCTCATATCTCTCATCAAAGGGTGCTATTCTATAATGTTTCTTTAGCAGATCCCCTGCTAATCCGAGCGAGCTCTCAAATATTTGTCCCACATTCATTCGTGAGGGTACTCCTAAGGGATTGAAGACCATATCAACAGGCGTTCCATCTTGCAAATAGGGCATATCTTGCCTAGGCAAAATTTTGGAAATGATCCCCTTATTCCCGTGTCTTCCAGCTACTTTATCCCCAACTTTAATTTCACGTTTCTGTAAAATATATACACGAATCATTATGTCGAGGGGATCCCTCTGGATCCATTTCACATCGATAACGCGCCCTCTTCCACCTATAGGTAGTTTGAGAGAAGTTTCTTTTGAAGTGGATACCTCAAGACCAAAAATGGCCCGTAATAACCCAGCTTCCGCGATATACGACGATTCACTCGCTATCTGAGGCGTTAATTTACCTACTAAAATATCGCCAGTTTCTACCCAGGATCCCAACCTCACAACTCCATTTCTGTCCAAATTGCGGAGGAAATGTTCTTCTAGATGTGGTATTTCTTTAGTGATTTTTTCAGCAGAGCCTTGGCTTGTTGTATCCGTCTGAATTTCATATTTTCGGATGTGAAAAGAGGTATAAATATCTTCACATACCAAACGTTCGCTAATTAGTACTGCGTCTTCAAAATTGTAACCCTCCCACGGCATATAAGCTACTAAAATGTTTTTTCCTAAAGCAAGTTCCCCACCAACTGTAGCTGCTCCCTCCGCTAAAATTTGCCCTTTTTTAATGGATTTACCACGCGTAACCTGAGGTTTTTGGTGCATACAAGTATTTTTGTTAGAACGCTGATGGGTAACTAAAGGAATACTTATAATCTTCCCACTACTTGATAAAAGGATCTTGTGACTTTCACTAGAAATGATCTTTCCCTCGCGTTCGGCTATAACGGAAACCCTAGAATCTAGAGCTGTTTGGCGTTCCAATCCAGTTCCAACAATGCACTTCTCGGACCGAGAAAGTGGAACTGCTTGGCGCTGCATATTAGAACTCATTAAAGCCCTATTTGCATCGTTATGCTCAATAAAAGGAATAAGAGAACCTCCAATAGAAAAATATTGGAAAGGAAAAATACTTCTAACATGAATCTGTTCCCATGCAATAGTCAGGAATTCTTGACGGTATCTAGCTGGAACAACCTGGTCTTCCTGAATACCCTGATTCAAGGATAAAGAATTTCCTGCTGCTATCATATAATATTCATCTCTATTTGGTGATAAATAAACCACCTGTCTCTCTTTTTTTTCTTTTGCTTTCTCCGATATTTCATAAAACGGACTCTCTATAGATCCCCACCAGTGATCAATTCTGGCATGAATTGCTAAGGATCCAGTAAGTCCAACATTGATTCCTTCGGACGTGTCAATTGGACAAATACGCCCATAATGGCTCGGATGAATATCTCGGCTCCGAAAACTCGCAGTTCTCCCCGTTAATCCCCCAGGACCCAAACAACTCACTTTTCGCCCATGAACGGTTTGTGTCAATGGATTGGTTTGATCAAAAACTTGAGATAAGGGGTATGTCCCAAAAAAGGTCTCATAAGTTGTTATTAATAAAATCGAAGTTGAAGTTGGAGTTACCAAAGTTTGTGGAGTCGGTTTCGATTGACGTATGAATACTCTACGGATAGTTTTTTGAACCGCATGTTGTAAACGGCCAAGAGCCAGTCCGAATTGATCTTGTAATAGATCCGCAACCGAACGAATACGTTTATTTTTCAAGTGATTCATATCGTCATCGTCAAGTATACCCGTTTCAAATTTCATTCCAATCAAATGATCCGTAGCAGTCAATACATCTCGTGGTAACAAGAATGTATTGTTCTGAGGTATATCAAGATTCAGTCTACGATTCATATTTCGTCGACCAACTCTTCCTAATTCACATTTTTGTTGAAAAAATTTCTTTTGTAATTCCTCACATAAGGACCCCGAAAATACCAGGTCCCCGCCTACACAAGCAAATTGTTGATAAAACTCCAAAATAGCTTTTTCTTTTGACTCAATCCTCTTCTTCTCCTTAGCATTCAGGAAAGACAAAAAAATTTCGGGGTAGGAAACATTATCTAAAATTTCTCTTAGATTCAAACCCATAGCTGATAATAGAACTAAAATAGATATCTTTTGTTTTCTACTCACGCGAGCCCATATCCTTTCTTTTTTATCAATTGCTAATTCCGATCTTCCTCCCCAATCTGATATTATAGTCCCAGTGTATATAGAAATTCCCTTGTGGTCTAATTCCGAGCGGTAGTAAATACCAGGACTTAGCAATATTTGATTGATCACAATTCGGTATATTCCATTTATTATAAAGGTTCCTAAGGAATTCATTATAGGAATGTTTCCAATAGAAATGGTTTGCTTTTGCACATCGAAACCAAAAATTAATCGCGCAGGTACATAGAATTCAGAAGAATAGGTGAGTGATTCATACACAGCATCCCTTTCTTTTATCGCGGGCTCTAGCAATTGATACCCTTTCGCAAATAATTGAAATGCAATTTCGTGATCTGGATCTTTAATTGTTGGAAACTTCTCAAGTTCTTCTGCCAAGCCTTGATTAATGAACCTACAAAATCCCTCGAATTGTACCTGACTAAATCCAGGTATTGTGGACATTCCCTCATTTCCATTCCGGAGCATCTTAATCTTAAGTTTCCTATTTATCGAAGAAAAATTCCATTATCAGCTCACTCTTCATCAATCCCTACGGATCAATCTAGCAATCATGGAATCTATATTCCGTTTACTGAATCACATGAAATTCTAGGGAACTCCACATACATATTTCATATATGTATTTCATACATATGAATCGAGACAATTTTGACAAAAGTTCGAATTTGGCAGGAGTACAAATGGAATGAAAATGAATTGATAAAACAGTCCTAGAAAAAAATTCTTCCACTTAAACTTTACTTTACAATATTCTAATCAGATTGGATAGGAAAGATTTCTCGTTTTATCCCCTTTCATAGAAAGGGAAAAATCATAATAATTTATAAGCACTAGAAAGTTTGACTTTAGTTCGATTTAGAATAGCACACTTAGTTTAATTTTCAAAAAGAATTTGAGGGTTCTTTTTTGTTTCGTATCGTAGTAGTAGAATTGTTGGAAAATAAAGGATTTCGTTGTAAAATCCTAAAATTCCTAAAAGAAACTACTTACTTTATTTTTTAAGTACTTACCAATCTAGTTATCCACCTATCCATATATCCTTTCTTTTATCGTAATTTCACTTGGATGGCCCAAAAAGGCCGGGCCATAATCTATATCAGAGCCAATTTCCTCTTTTTTTTATTTAAGATATTTAATGCAATGAAAAATTAAAGCACGATTCCCCCTAGGAATATGTACATAAGGGGGATCCATATATAATAATCCTGTTCGGATCTCAAGTTTACATATATACAGATTAGGAAAACATTTATTCTATTTTATTATGCCATTAAAAGGAATGGGGAAGAGAATATCAGCCATTGACTACTGCAATTCAAAAAATAAAAAGAAAATTCTAGTTAATGGTTCCAATTTGTTCTGAATTTTACAGCCTGTGACTGGAAATTCACTTTTTCTACTTTATCATCTCGATAGAATAGAAAGAAAAGGGAAGTTTTCCAGTGTTAGCAATGTGTCTTTTAAGATAGAATCCGTCGAGGAGAATAAGCGAAACAGAACCTAAAAAAGCAGAAATCAATTTTCTGAAAAATATTGGAAAAAAAAGTAAGTAGAATTTTATTCAAAATAAAATAAAGGGCTTTTTAGTATAGTAAGAAAATGCGAATGAATACTTGTTCTTTTCTCGATTTTAGATCGGATTTTTTGGCGGCATGGCCAAGTGGTAAGGCAGGGGACTGCAAATCCTTTATCCCCAGTTCAAATCTGGGTGCCGCCTGATCAAGAAAATACTTAGGATTATAGTCCTGATCAAACTCGACAAATTCGTGCCCCTACCCATAAGTTGGGGCAGGGGAGTAACTAGGTCTGGCGATACTAGATTTTGAGAATTCATACCATAGTTCTATCCTGAAACTCGGGTTTGTTTTGGCAGCAGTGGCCCAAAGGGCTACCAATAGGGATAAGGTAGCGTTTCCTTCTTCTTTTTTTAATTTGAATTTATTCGATTCAGGAATTTAAAACTACGAGGCTAAGATGTCAGAAATCCTTGTTTGTATCCAAAGGGCCCTAAGGGACATTCTTTTTTCAATCTAAGATGAGTTCGCGAAGAAATATCAACACTTCTTAATTATCAGACATTTTTTTATCGTACATCTTACTACATACACTTCGTACATCTTATGCTATCTACATACACTAAAGTAAAGGCTACTGATTCTGTCGAGAATCAGATTGAATAGGCTGATCAAAAATCAATTTCGGAGTTGTGGATAAGGTTTTCTCACTCTTTCATAGAAAGATAGAAAGCAGGGCAGTAGGGTTTAGGTCAAAAAATAAACAGGGGTAAGGTAGATATTCAATAAATATTTAGCTATCCTAATTTTAGGATATATTCCGCCGCCCTTTGCTTATAAAGGGGTGGTAACAAAAGGAAGAAAAAATCTCTCTATTCCCGCGTCTTCTACTCAGAACACCCCCTATATTCTTTTTAGAGAAAGAGCTATGTATCGTATTTATACTTAATACTCTCCAATTCTACTAAAAATCATATTAAGAATTTGTTAGGAGTAAATTGCTTTAACCGATTCTTCCATAGTCTTAAGGCAGAATGGCCTTTTGACTCTGTACCCTTGATTCCACTATGATTATTGATCAATAGTGGAATAATTCCTTTATAGAAATAGGAGACATAATTTACATGGATATAGTAAGTCTCGCTTGGGCTGGTTTAATGGTAGTCTTTACGTTTTCTCTTTCGCTAGTAGTATGGGGGAGAAGTGGACTCTAGGGATACTACTAATTGAGTAGTCGAATTGTAGTCTCCACTCTTTTCTTTAATTGATTGTTTTGCATTAATCATTTTGCCAAACTTTTTTCTCTATTTCTTTAGTTTTGTTTCACTCTTTTAAGAAAGAGTTTCTTAAAAGAGTCATTCTATTCTACTATAAATAGAAAATAGAATAGAAAGAGCGATTGCGATTTGCGATTATAGTAATTCAGAATTTCTACTAGAAGTAACGAGTCAAAATAAAGTTCTATACATAAACATAAGAAAATTATACTTTCTTACACGAAGCTATTCATAACATATCGAACATTTTCCATTTAGGCTCTTTTCTTATTCTTAGGATAAATTTTATGTTCTTTTTTTTTGTTTTGAAGGACCCCGCGTGAAGCATCTCGAGGCATTTTTAAGCATGAAAGATTCGCAGGTTTTTCCTTTTACTTTTTTCTTTTATTATAGTCTATTCTCGTATTATTTTTCTCCCCCTCCATGGATTTTTTCAACGAAGAATTGTCTTCGATTTTTTTTTTACTGAATTTCAATTAAGTGGATGCAGTGAAAAAAAAAAGTTGAATTAGACTGCTATTTCAATATACTAATTTATTCTATGTAGATTTAAGATAATCTAATAGAAGGAATCCAAAGTGTGGTAGAAAAAACTATATGTAGTTTTTTCTACCACACTTTATGATTCCAACCGGATCCTTTCATTTTAGACTTTTTTATTTTAATCCCTTTTTCATTTTTTCAACGATTAATTGGAATTCCAATTAATCATTTTGGCTGGCCGTTTTTACATAAAGAATAAGTAAAAACCCAGTAGGAACTAGAATGAACAATGTAGTAGCAATAAATGCGAGAATATTGACTTCCATAACTTCTCTATTCTTTTTTTCACAATAACTCGGGATGTAATCCCATGGAGAGGAAAAAAGGGTATCCTGTAAATTCAAGGAGAGGACTTGCATTCTGATAATACTGAATCAATTCAATATTATGAATATCGGATCTATCAAATCAATTCACGGTTGATAGTGGAATAATATAACATAGGAAAAGAAAAACCCTTATCCATACTAAGACCAAAATAGGTTTTTTGATTGGATTCGGAACCCCCTCTATTTTTCATCCTTTTCCACTTTTGCTTTTCTATATGTATAACCCAGAATCTTTCTTATCTTATATTAGCTAATTTCTCTTCCTTTTTCTTTTTCTTATAGTTATACATACAATTATGTATGTATTATATGACCGACTTTCTAGGGGTCACATAGACATCCAAATAAACAGTAGAAGTAGAAATGAGATCGAGAAAAGAGGATCTTAAATAAAAAAGATCCAATATTTTAATTTAGGAAAGGGGTGTGGTTTACCCCCCAAAAAGGAACTAATTATATTAAATGCATTCTCGAATAATAAACGAATACGATTTATGTATGAATTCTGATAAAATCCCGGTAATCTAATTATACTAATCCACGTATGATATGTATGTCTTTCCTTATCAACCGGAAGTCGTGAAAAAAATTCCTATACTGCTCTCTTTTTACTGAGAAATGCGAAATAAAAAAAGTAAAGTAAGGGCGCCCCTATAGATATTTGATCTTGCCTCCTACCCCCCCTTTTCAGGGAAATTTTTGATGAAAAAAAGGAAAGATTAATTTGCCCGTTCATTGAACTCTAGTTCGGGACTGACGGGGCTCGAACCCGCAGCTTCCGCCTTGACAGGGCGGTGCTCTGACCAATTGAACTACAATCCCTGCGGGGTGTATGGCATATCTATTCTTAAATAGAACCATAAGAAGATTCGATTCGTCTGTCGTATTCTAAAAAATAGACGAATCATATTCTTCTTTATTTCTATCGATTAGATCCTTTTTTTATGGAAGAAAAAAAAAACGGATTTAGTTCATATTCACAAAGCCCTAGATTATTGGGCCGAGCTGGATTTGAACCAGCGTAGACATATCGTCAACGAATTTACAGTCCGTCCCCATTAACCGCTCGGGCATCGACCCAGGAAGATTTTATTCTAGGGTTTTTTAGAATCTATGACTAACCTAACCTCTTTTTATAATACTCCCTACCCCCAGGGGAAGTCGAATCCCCGCTGCCTCCTTGAAAGAGAGATGTCCTGAACCACTAGACGATAGGGGCATCCAATAGACGATAGAGCCATATACAACCACTCGTCATTATATTATAATGATAGTATGAGCAGTTTTTTAGAATTGTCAATATACTGGAAGAGTATAACTAGATCAAAGCAAAGAGTCTTTCCTACTTTAAAAAAGAAAAAAGTGAATGAATTTAGTAAAAAAGTAGTTTATCGGATTCGAACTAATAACTTCCCTCTTACCATGGCATTACTCTAGTACTAAACGAAAAGCCCCTTATCGGATTTGAACCGATGACTTATGCCTTACCATGGCATTACTCTACCACTGAGTTAAAAGGGCTTTTTATTCAATTTTATTAAAAAATTAGCTACATATCGAGATATAGAAGTTTATTCTATGGAGATTATGTAAACACGATCTCGGACGACTTCCCAAACCAAAAACCGGAATTGAGGAGGAGAACAATTGTGAAATCGGATACAATAATGGGCCAAAAAGAAAAAGGGCCAAAGGGGCAATAAGAAATGCTGTTAAAAAAATGGTAGACTTTGTTTTTTTATCTTTACGCTATTCACTTTTCACGTGCTCAGAATGTTCTGCAGAATTAGGGACTTTTTTCTCCTATTGGCGGATCGTATAATGAGAACTTTCTCCATTTATGTTTTATTTCCCCTAATTCTAATTGGGTGGGGTATAAAGGAATTTGCGCTCTTCATATATCCATATGGTTGGGTATTAATTTTCAGTGAAATACTTCTTATCTGTTTTGGTGCGGGATTGAAACAATTTTTAACAGGCACTCTTTGGAAAAACCTTAGAGTTCAAAACTTTTTAAGAAAAATTAAAAAGTTTTGGACGGATTTGTTGAAGCCATTTTCAACAGGTACCCCTTGGAAATGGAGTACTTGAATATTCTACAAGGATTCTGGTGCATTTTGAACAAACTATGTTGGAGTTTTCTCAATAATTTTATTTTAACGAATTTCTACTGCAGAGTAGAAAAATTATTCTACTGCCTCCCCAACAAAAAAGAAAAACCATATCCTACATACCGAACTCCTGCAGGTTCAAGGTTTTCCATTTCCGAACACTACGAAAAAGGAAGATTCTGGATTCTTGATCCTAAGGTGAAAAGGAAGGGAACAGATACCCAGATTCTTTGTTCAATTCTGAATAAAAAAGAAAAGGAAGAAAGAGATTTATGGGAACTGTATTGCTTACCTATATCTCTTAGTGTATATTGTAGGAATAATCAAACTCGTCTTTAGAATACGATCCTAATCGAAATGCATACATTTGGTTCATACGCTATTAGCATGGTAAAAAGAGATGTATTTTACAGACTAGAGAGAGGCTATATAAATCCTAAAGTAAAGTAAAGGCCCGCAATTAAAGTACCAACTGCTCGCTCTCATGAACTTTCTCTGTTTGATTCGATAAGGTGGAATTCGCCTCCTTCTCGAATGGCTATCCTTGACAAAAGGTAGCGTTGGTATCATAATCTACATGTAGCGGGTATAGTTTAGTGGTAAAAGTGTGATTCGTTCTATTCGGAATTTGAAATGATATACTTAAGGCATCCTTAAGTTTTTTCTATTCATATTCCGATAAAAACTTTAGTTCTTATAAAGGGTTTAATCCTTTTCCTCTCAATAGCATATTGAGGAAGAATATACATTCTCGCGATTGGTAGCCAAAGACTTTTTGAATTTGCATGCAAAATAAAAATTCGATTATGAATACAGAGTCGCGAAGCATAATTTTGCATTGGATTAAGTACTCCAATTGAATAAATATGAGTAAAGGATCTATGGATGAAGATAAAAAAAAGGTTTATTTCCAATCGTAACTAAACCCCCTTTTGTTTAAAAAGGAAATGGAAGACCAATAGCTAAAAATGATAGTTTTGGTTTACTAGAACCATCAGTATATTGTTTCAGCTCGGTGGAAACCCAACTCTTTTCCTCAAGATCTCTTGAATGAAATTAGGGAACGAAGTAAGTAGATTAGATAGATATTTAGGAGAATTTCTATCTCCTATTCTATAGGGATCATCTAGAAAGCGGAGAGCTTTGGTTCCATTCAGACAGAAAAGCTGACTTAGATGTTAAGTGGTGAGAATATCCATAAAGGAGCCGAATGAAATCCAAATTTCATGTTCGGTTTTGAATTAGAGACGTTAAAAATAATCAACCAACGTCGACTATAACCCCTAGCCTTCCAAGCTAACGATGCGGGTTCGATTCCCGCTACCCGCTCCATTCTGTATAAATTCCGTAGAAAAGACTATTCTATTTGTCTAGACATGATAGAGACTTGTATTCAACCTTTTTCGTCCACCTTCAGCCCTACAGAGCGGAGTAGAGCAGTTTGGTAGCTCACGAGGCTCATAACCTTGAGGTCACGGGTTCGATTCCCGTCTCCGCACTTAGCGGTCCATATAAATGGACTATTCTATTTGTAAAGTTGAATTAGACTGCTATTTCAATATACTAATTTATTCTATGTAGATTTAAGATAATCTAATAGATATGGTAGAGAGCTATATCCAACCCAACCTTTTTTTTATTTAGCAGGCAGAAAAGAAAAATAAAAGAAAAGCATAGTCTATCCCCTTTAAAAGCAGTTTGTCTCTTGTTTGTCTCGGCGAATTCCCGGTTTATGGAACCCCCTCGGCAAGTTTGCTTTTTGCCTCCAAAGCACTCTTTTTTTTTTGAATCAGGTGCAAAGGAAGGATAAGATAGGAAGGGATACAGTACTAGACTAACAACTACTTAATTAACTACTTAATTTACTATTTAATAAAGTAGTTAAGTAGTCAACTAGAATGAATTTTTTATCATAGTACCTT